TAAATACGATATACTTTTATAGTCAAAAAAAAATGATTGCTTTCAAGCTTTACTAATAGGGGCATAGTTGGAGTCAAAGGTATTTGACTCTTATTCCGGCATTTGAATAAATCCGCTATTACTTACTGCTTTTTAGGGCTTTTTGCAAAGAATGGTTAGGACAGAGCATAGCCCCTTGGAAGGAGGACTCTCTAGAGGAGTCGAGTTCAAGGCATCAATAGTCGTCCTCTCCCTCACCCAACTCATCGGATACTATAACAGCTATTAGGGCCGGGACGAGAATAATCAATCCGCCTCGCCTATCGATTATCGGAGAAGGCCTTGACCTCCGAGCCTTCCCAAAGGCTATGTGAAACTCTATAGAGGGCATATATCTTCCTAAAAAAACCGGAGAGGCGATAATGAATGGTCGAGTCATATTTGGGGATCTATATCATAACATGAGTTGGAAGGCTCTTCCGTAAGAGAGAGCCGAGAGATAGAGCAGAAATCCCGGAGAATCACTAGAGATAAAGGAATAGAACTCCTAGTGCTGAAGGCTTCCACTCTATCTATATCGTTCGGGCATCTCCTTGACCGAAGGAGTACTGAAGAAGCTTGAATTTGCTCTTAACGTTAGTGCGAAGAGAGTCAAGGTATTCCCCTATCCTTCTCTAGGGGATTCATTAGAGGACCTATATTTCTTCCTGATTGGCCATTGATAGATCAGACTATCACCTCTTTTTGTTGAGATTCTCTTATACAGCGAACTTGTTTAGGTCAAAGAAGAGAGAGGCTAGGAATCAGGAATCTTCCCCTTTGCATTTCTTATATGAAAAAGAAAACCACTAGGAGCCTCTTCTTTGAACCTGAAAGATTGGATATCTGGCATTTCCATTATTAGTAAGCCTTTGTTTGAAAGATGTTGATGCATTTTTGGTGATGGTAGAGCCCTTTTACTAGTAAGGCTCGTAAATGAGATTTGGGCACCTTATCAGACGAAGTTGTTAGACCGCTTCGGATAGTTTGTTTTCAACCCGAAAAAACCTGACGTCACTTGTGTTTTTGCAACATCTTCGGTAAGTTCTGTGCTGGTCGTAGAATCCGAAGCTATGATGAAATATCCTAGCTTCCGCATCAGAGTTGGCACAGCGAATGCCCATAGACTAAACGGGGGACCCAACTCGATATAGTGAGCTTGATATCGCATTTGCTAATCTTCCCCTATTTAAAGGATTTTTAGAGGAGCTTACTAATATATAAGGCAAAGGAATTCCTCTGCAAGGCTTTAGTTTGTCATAAGGTTCCTCCTGTACGCCCGTCAATGGATTCGAGTATTTGCCGACAGTGTCCTTACCGGAAATGGGTATGTATTGAGAGTGAAGGGATTGATTTCGCTCGCGCATTGAGAGTTTTGGATGAAGCCTTTTCTTAAGGAATCTTGTACCTTGACCCGCGTAGATATTGAGTTTAGTTCATCCATATTGCCTTTTTGAAATGAAAGAGCTCTTTCTGAACAGGGTTAGAATGAAGGAGATGATCGAGTTTTTTTTTGAGTTTCGATGGGCTTCTTTCTCCTGTAAAGTCGAACCTAGTTAGTCTTTTCTAACCTAAAACGTTGATGGATATTTCTAGGCGGAGCTTAGAGCAATATAGTTCGCTCCAAGGGAAAAATGGAGTGGAGACTTCCTTTCCCATATCGTCTTTCATCCATTGGGATGTTTCTTTGTTGGAGCTAGAACTCTCCCGATTCATTACTGGGACTTCATTTTTATACTTTTACAGTCTAATACAAGTGTTTGGGCTAAGCAGCAACAATCTCTTTTTATCAAGGGTAAGGTTTGGAACTAGTTGATTCTGCACTCGCTACATCATTGACTAGGGGTGATGGTGAATAGTAAATGGCTTTCTAAGAAGGGCTTTGCTTGCCCCCTTTAGTATAGTAGTAGTCTAGTCGATGCCTGTTGATTGTTGCACTCTAAACCATGGGAGTCGAGTGCTTTGTGCGTTATGCCTGAAAAATGGCCAACATTCATACGCCCTATCTATAGTCACTTTTTGCTTTTTTGGTATATCTATTGCTATAGTGGATAAAAGGAAAGAAGAATTGTAATATTACGCATCAAGCATCAAAACTATATAAGATAAGATAAGGTATACTGCTATGCTAAAGCGCAAGTATACTATGCTATAGTATAATCGTATGTTATGCTAGACTACGAAAGCGAGAAACTCTCTAAGGAAAAGAAAGAGGAAAGGAGAGCAGTCGAGTGCTCATCGAAAGAAAGATGAGTTGGTCGAGTTGATTCCATCTCCTTTCCCCCACCCGAGCCTGCAGTTGGTAGGCCAAATCCCCCTATAACCCCCCTGCCAAGTGATTGAGTTGAATGAAGCCCGGTTCGGAACGAGACCCGGCAGAGGAGTGGAGTCATTCCCTTGACCCCAAAATCTAGTTTTGATTCAAATCCCTCCTCAACCCCTCATCCTTAAAGGCCTTAAAGGCCTTAAAGAGAATCCAACTAAAGAGGTTTCGGGAGATTTTCTTGTAGCTAGGGCTTTCTTTATTTGTAGATAAGTCAGGATCGACCGCCTTGACACCTTAGTCTCAGGAAGACCAACCCTCTTCGTGCGGGAAAGAGGACAACAATGGCTAAGCCTTTCCTATCAAACATTTGTAACTAACTACTGAAGGAAGCGGATCGATCGAACCTATAGTTAGTCCTGTTTCGATCGACTTCTTTCTCTTTACTATTGAGGATCTTGATCGGCTAGGTAGGGGAGATCTCCTATCCCAATTCGGGCCAGGACGAGGATACAGAAGTGGATGGAGGGATTGCCCTAATACTTAAGTCAGGCTAAAAGGGAGATATGGTCTGGAATAGGTATGGGTAGGACTTGGATGCTATGAAGGAGTCGACCAATACTTAGCTTAGGTATTTGGCTCAGGAAGGAAGGGGAAGAGCGCGGATAAGAAAGCGGTTGTTCGGCTCTGGGATTATCCCATATAGAAAGAGTTTGGGAATACAGGGATGAGGTGCTGGCACTTCGTCTATGGATCAAGGAGGTGCGGCCCTCCTTTATGCTATCTTTTTAAAAAGGCTGGATTTTTGAAAAAGGAACCCTATCCTTTGTAGGATAGGGTTCTTCGGTGGGCGGGCCCTCCTTCGAATTATGTTCCATCCATTTTCGGGGGGTGGGGATTTTTGGTGGAATTGTTGGCAAGTAAGCCTCCGCCTCTCCTTTTTGGAGGGCATCGCCGAAGCCATCAATTATATGATGGAACCGGGTGTTGATCTGGAGTTGCGTTTGGGCCAACCCGGTCAAGAAGTTCCTTTAGGGAGGATAGAGGGCGAGCCAAACCTTCCCGAAAATGAAGATCGAGGAAGGAGGGAGGCGGCCCGGGAGCAGCGGAGCCTCGAGAGAGAGGTCACCAAGTTAGAACAGCTACACACTCGCTTTCGCGAGGAAGCCGACCAATTCCTTCAAAGGAACGGAATTCAAGTTGTAGTTACGCTTGATTTTAAGTTAAGGCCCAGAAGAAAAAAAAAAGTTTCAGATATTTATACCACAGGTATGAACTCCTTACAGCTCCAACGGGCCGCCAAGACCCTACAGAATCCCAATTCTAAAACCGAAAAAAATTTCCTCCGAGAATTTGAGGAATTCTCTTCACCTTTGTAGACCCGCTGCCCGCAGTCTGCCGGTCGCCAAGATCCGCCCCTGACGTACCCGAAAGGGGAACAGGGTAAGCGTCACGATCTGAATAATGGGAAAGCTGGATGTAATTGATCCGATAATGCAGGTTCGAGTTCTGCTCGTGACTGAATTCCACTGCTTTAGATTCAGTCAAGTTGTGGGGCTATGACTGTTTGCATTGGAAATCAAGAAATTCCTCTACCCTCGCTATCAACTTAAACCCCCTCTACTCCAGGTCTCAGATCCGGGATTGTCAACCAAGTCTAGCCAACTTGTCCCATCCTTGTTCAAGAAATCCAACTTGAAAATCCTACTTGCTTGTACCCTAACTCGATCAACTTGTTCGATCCCCTTATTCTATCAATCGCACTTTTTGTCCTCTCGATCGAGATACCGAACTCGAATGGTGCCGTTTATCCGTAGAAAAAGAAGGAAGTTGTTGTTAGGTTGATCTTTCTTGAGAAAGGGCCCACGGGCAACCCATCGATGAAACAAATCTAACACAAGACAAGCTTCCCATCCCAAGCCTTTGTTCGGTAAAGCTGAGCAGAACATTCACAGTTGTTTTGTCTAAAGACTTTTTTTTTGAGTTGAACAAAGTCCAACTTGTTTTGTTAAGAAAAAAAACGTGTAAGTAAATAAATTGTGAACTTTACACGTTTTCTTAGTAGGGATATTTTAACAAAAAAAGAAAAGAATTAGAAATCTTTCATCACTTCGCGTAGGCGCAAGTAATCATTCATGCTTTTATTTTATTAACCGGCTTTCCGTCAACAAACCAGTATTTCGAGTGTCTTGGAAAGAGCAACTGGATCGTGCTCGACATAAAGCACACAGAAAGATTCGGTGAGGGGAGAGTGGATCTTTGAGTTCATCTGTCAAAAGAGTTGGCGACCCTTATTCCAATACAATAGGGGTCTTTTCCCGCGTGGAAAAGTTTGTCGCTGACATCAATCTGCCAAGTGATTTTTCTCAGATCTCCGGATCGAAGTAAGGGAAAAAATTCTGCGACAACCCTCGAAAAGCATAAAGCCATTCGACCTCCAGCACGCTATTACCTATTCATTCGTAGCGATAGTTGATTCTATCAGACAGAAAGCCTTCTCATCTTTTTTGGGTGCTTCGTGTTTGGAGGAGCGACCCGTTTGTTCTTCTGCTAGATGCAGTATGCTCAATGAATCCTACAGACTTTTCGTCAGTACCAAAATCTAGTAGTCTTTTGTCTCGGGAAAAAGTCTCGTGTCCTTCGCCAGACCCATTCGATATTTGATTTCATTCAACATTCGAGCAGCAAATCAGTACCAATAGGGTTGGTAGGCACATTTCTACTCAGCATGGCTCTTTGCGAATCTATGGCATTTCCGCTGTACTCTCACTTTTTTTTTAGGTTGGATTAGAGCCTATCGTAGCTTGTTTTGACCCGCGCTTTGAATGAAGAAAAGGACGCACCACTCCACTCTGCCTTCCGTAAAGAGCAGAAGCACGGAAAAGGGAAGGAGAACGTGGAACATCGACTAAAGGTGGGTGGGTTCGCCTTCAACACCTTTGAGGTGTTTGGTCCAGGCCTGATTTTGCAAGAGTTCGGGTGAAAAACGAAAGAGAGAATACAAAGCCAACTTTGATAGGCATAGGGCCACATCTAGAAAGCACAAAATCGTCACTAATGGAGCTTCCGGAGAAAAGAAAGGCAAGTGTGGATTGACTAGCTCGACTTCCTTAATCTTTCCTCACTTGCTGTCCTCTCCAAGCTTGACTCGCTTTCAAAAGTGTGACATTCAATGAAGCCAGAGAATGTTCGCCTTTTGATTGAGTTTCCGAACGAAGTGGTTGCCAGTAGTGACAATGGCAAATGTGTGGAGCCTGATAGCTCACTCAAGTGTGGGTGGACCACCTTACCGGGTGAGAAGTCAGGTTTAGTATGAAATAAGTCGACTCTCGTTCGGGCTACTGAAATGAACCAAAAGCTGTTGACTCCAAAGCCCTATTATAATGGGTTTGGTTTTGATTCCTGAAGAGCACCCTGCACTCTAGCTCAAAAGGTGACAAAGGTTAATCGACTAGAAGGGTGGGTCGATAAGACGACAGAGAAGATAGCTCACCTAGTACTACTACTTTTCTCGAAGGAGTGAGAGAAAAGGAAGGCGGAAGCTGTCGTTACCTGGGCAGTTTGAATGGACAGAAAGGAGCTCCTTGTTGTCTTTGTTCGTTCGCCGTTGGGGCTAGAGAAAATCCCAGTTTCGAATCGCACTAAGCCCAAGTAGAGCTAACGAGAGTCGCCTTGGTCCATGAAGGAAAAGCTCAAGCTGTATCTCCTTGCTCTGGTAGCTCAAAGCCCACCGGTACTGTCGACCCGCAGCTTACTTACCTAAGAAAAAAGGGCAGGATTTTATTCATAAACTAAGCTCGCAGGATCTAAAGTGGAGTCTCGCTACAAGTCGAGCTTCAAATGGAAAGTCCAATGGAGAAAGTCTCGCTCGCTTAGACAGGAGCGATATACGCAGGTCTTGTCTTGTTCTCTTTTCACCTTTCTAACTCCTCCTGCCAAAGGTGCGATGGGTTCGGGTGGCCTAACGAGATTAGCATAGCAGGTCTTTTTCATATAAACGGGAAAGAAGAGGCTGGGCTTAGGAGTACTTAAGAGCAAAAATCAAGCTGCGATAGAAGTTAGGAGCTCGGCTTTCTTCTATTTTTCTTCGGGTTGATTTGATCAGGAAGGAAGGGATTTCTCCTAACAATAGGAGACAGACAGATCAGATATAGAGCACTAAGCCTGACTTAAGTATTAGGGCAATCCAGGGTGAATCTCATTGTGCATCTACTTCCGCTCATCGAAAAGTCTACCTCCGACTGAATCAATATCTCGTTTTCCCTTTGCTGCCCCTTCCCTTGAGATTGGGAGCGATGTTCCGCCTCTTTCTTAAACAGCTCTCGCTCATTCATTTCACTGAACCTGAACCCTTCCACCAAGAAGACAAGCGGAGCGATCAGTGTGATCAAGCGAGCTATCATGCTTTTTCTGGCTTCTGGCCTACACAGATCAGGTTGTTTTGTTTGGAGGGCGATCAGTGGGATCCCATTTTCTATATCTGTTAAGCCTCACAGCTATGCTTTTTATTCTTTTGTCGAATCCGAGTTCTTCATGCCATGAAGACCAGCCAAGCCGAACTAAAGCTCCACAACCCGTTCTTCCCGTTCAACCCTTCTCGTCCTGACTTTGCTTTCAATGGACCCCATCTGTATCCTTCCCAGCGACCCTGCTTGTGTCGACCAGCCAAGCAGATGTGATTCTGTCTCTTCGCTTCGCCCCTATTATCACTGACATTAAGGTTGACTCTCTCTTCTTGCTCGTTTCACTCCTTTCCGTGAAGAGCACACTAGGCACCAAGTCGCAGTGACAACGCCTTCCAGCGGTAGTCCTACGGTAATCAAGCAAGAACAAAAAAGCATTCATCGGAGGGAGCGTGGATTGTTTTCAAGTCAGGCAGATAGGTGCTCCTTTAAGACCATTGATTGTCGCTCTTTGAACAGGCAGAGACGAACACACAATTCCAACGGCAGCAGGAGGAGAGACTTTCGAACCCGACACATCCACTGCACGATCCTTTGGAGCCGTAGTTCCGGGATTGGATTGCAAAGGGAGCGGGAATGCTTTGAAGCTCAACGAAGTCAAAGCCCGTTGACCTAGGAAGGATCCATGGAGTTCTCTCTGTCCTCCCTTTGCTTGAACTGGACTTTTCCGAAAAGGTGCTTTGCACTATATGCTGGCTCACCCGGTCAAGCTCTCGGCTAAAAAAGATTCTAAGACACCATTCAAATCAAAAGGCTACTGAACTTCACTTTCAATAGCGTTTGCGTGAGCTATCGCTTACTCAACTTGCACAAAGCTACTGAAGTAGCTTTGCCTTCGCTACAATTTCCTGCGAAACTTGCATAGGAGCTCCCTGTTAGGGCCTTTCATGCTCTCCATAGACATAGAAAGAAGCACAGGCCTCACACCGGATTCAGGCTCTTTTTAATGTCCTTTCACTTTCCTGTCCCTATCTAGTCCACCAGCCAAGCCCCCCATATAGCTTATAATTCCAGTCGATCCAACTTTGAAGTCGGAGAAAGCTTTTTGTTAACAAGTCGGAGTTCGCCTGCCGCTTTCTATCTGTCTAAGTAAGTCGAACGAAGCCGTTAAAGGAGCGTTTGGAAAGAGCACCAAGGAGGAGGAAGAAGAAATCGGAGAAAGACAATTTGAAAAATCTTATCCAAGTCTCGTGGGGCTAACTAGCAGTGACCAGGACCCGTCAAGCGAACAAGCCCAGTTGAACAAAGAAAAGTAGGCCTGTCAAGAAGACAAGCTCCACGCTCAAGCTCAAGCTGTATCTCCTTCCTTCCCAACCCTGCCCTTTTAGCTCTTAGGTAAGTAAGCTCCTTGCTCTTTCTCCGGAAGCTAATCCACCCCAATACAACCTGTCTGGCCTTTCACAAATCTTTGCCTTTCTACCTTCCCTATTTACTCCATGAATTAGCGTTGACCTGTCTTTTCAGCGTAGAAACTTGCAGGTTCGGGAGCTGAATCATCGTAGAAAAAAAAAAGCAATCCTCATGATTTGCGTGGGAAGAATGGGTTCGTCAAAACCGGGTGGAAAGGGAAGGGACCAAGCTCAGAGTCAGAGGCGAGTTGACAGACAAAAGCTTGGATGTTGTGATTCCGCCTTTCCAGTAGCGAGTGAAACTCCATGAATGGGCAGAAAGGGTGTTGAGGAAACCTTCGTCAGGAGGTTTCTCTTTGAGGAATCGCCGTTCTTCGCTCAAAATAATTCAGGAGACCTCTGTTCCCCTTTTTGCCTGTTTAATAGCTTGAGACGAGTACAATGAGGATCAGAACCGGGCAACCCCCTTTAGTCAAGCCCAGTTGAAATGCCAGTCAGGAAGGCTCTCGGAAGGTTAGGAAGGACAGGGCTAAGTAGCGCCTCCCTTCCCTTTGCTTTCAATCTGTCTTGTGCCACTCCAGCTTTCACTCAAGCCATTCTTTGAACTTACTTAATAGGGGCGACCTTCACTCTTCTTCTCGCTTCCTAACCCTAAAAGCTCACTCCTTTTGGTGTTGCTCCACGATCTGAAAGTGGAACTACGAGATAAAGAAGCGGCGGGCTGATCTGACCTGCGCGTCTGCCTTCCTTTCGTCACTACGACTTGGTTTCGAAGGAAGGCTTTCACTAGACCAAAGACCTCGAAAACGCCTGCCGCGAGAATTCACAGGTTCGTTTATTTACCAGCACTAGTTCGTACCTTAGCAAGCAAGCTGCCGCGACCTCCGGTCTGCAAGCACCTCTGGTCCTAAGCACCCCCGGTCTCCAGGCTTAAGGCAACGGGGAGACAAGCTTGAAAGCCACACTCGCACACGACACTTGCTTCTTTCTTTCCGACTTGGTGCTTTCAGTCCTGTCGAAATTCTTTTTTTCCACTGATTTGGTTTGTGTAAGCCTTCAAGCCAAGTGAAAATGGAGAGCGTTTTTCACTGATTTGATTGGTAGATCGGTCTGGTTCTTGCTTTAGTTTCTTTCTTGCGCACTCAACCATCCCCTGGTCAAGCTCTGGACGAAGCTCGCGCTCGGCCCCCCTTGTATAGTAAGGGGACCTTTTCTCTTTCGTTAAGGAGACTTATCAACGGTGGTGGTGGTGGTTCGCAAAGCGGATCGTTCCCCTTTATCTTGAACGACAAGTGTCACTACCCTCCTGGTCCACACTGGGTCTGGCGGAGCGATGTCACGACTGTAAGAAAATGACTAGTTTTGGTGAGGCACGACTCGGAGGAAGAGATAGATCCAGCTTTTAGGGAAGTAAGGGAAAGGAACGGATAGAAAGAGCTCGTTCAGGGAAGGTAGGTGGGGGGGGGGAAGCGGAACACTGTGTTGGTTCAATCGGGAAATGGCCGATCATGCTTCTTAGGGTTGAATGCTTAGGGTTTCAGATTCAAGCAGCTCGTTGCTACACGATCAGTCAAGCTAAGCTAAGATAGAAAAGCGGCAGTCCTTCCAATCAAGCAAGCGACCAACCAATTCCAACGATTGCAGTGACAGCCATCAAAGCAAGAAGTATAGGCTTGCAGGATCAAGTGGGAAGAGCGGAACTTGACAGGTCTCGCAGCTACTAAGCTAACGGGCAGCTTTCAAAAATGGCTACCGCATCTGCGCTTTGCTACGATTTGGGGCGGAACTGAAAGCGAAGAAAGCTTAACGCAAGCGACATAGGTAATCAAGCAGCAATCGAGAGCCGAAGGTCTGATGTAACCTAGTGGCGAATTCAACCAACAGAGAAAGCAACCCTAGCCTTTTTT